TCAAATTCTACAAGTTTTAAAAGCAAGAACAAGATTTTTTCTAACTATCTCAAAAAAAACAAACAAATGGTTTAGCAAAAGTATTCTATTTTTAAAAATAATAATAAAAGAAATCTCAAAAATAAAAAAAATTCTATTTAGTAGATTGAAAGAAGTAGATAAATCAAGCGAAACTAAAAAAGAAAAAGATTCTATAACGTGTAATCAAATAATTCAGGAATCCGTGAATCAAATTAGATCCACAAGTTGGACAAATTATTTACTGACAGACAAAAAAATGAAGGATCTAACTGATAGAACAAGTACGATTAGAAAAAAAATAGAAAAAATTACAAAAGAAAAAAAAAAAGTGACTGCAGGAATAAATGTTAGTCCTAATACTAATAAAAGTAGTTCGAATACTGAAAGAGTCGAATTACCAAAAACTATTTGGCAAATAGTAAAAAGGCGCAGCGCTCGATTAATTCGTAAATTTTATTTTTTTATAAAATTTTTCATTGAAAAGATATACATAGATATACTTCTATCTATGATTCATATTCCTAGAATGCATACAAAACTTTTTCTTGAATCAACAAAAACTCTTATTGATAAACCCATTTTAAATATTGAAAAAAATAAAAAAAAGGGTAATAAAACTAATGAAAGGAAAATTGCCTTTATTTCAACTATACAAAAATACTTTTATAATATTCGTAATAATAATTCACAGAATGTTGATAGATTATCCTCCTTCTCACAAGCATATGTATTTTACAAATTATCACAAACCCAAGCTCTTAACTTAAACAAGTTAAGATCTATTCTTGAATATCACGCAATACCCCTTTTTCTTAAAACTTCAATAAAAACTTATTTTGGAAAACAAGGAATAATTTATTCTGAATTCAAAGCTAAGAAACTTTGGAACTCGAAAAAAAATCAATGGAAAAGCTGGTTAATAAGTCATTATCAATACGATTTATCTCAGATTAGATGGTCTAAATTAATAGCAGAAAAGTGGCGAAATAGCACCAATCAATGTCGTACAATTCAAGATAAAAATTTAAAGAAAGAGGATTCATATGAAAAAGAACAATTAAGTTATTATAAAAAACAAATCGATTACAAAGTATATTTATTACCAAATCAGAAAGAGAATTTTAAAAAATACTATATATATAACCTTTTATCTTATCGATCTATTATTAATTTTAATTATGAAAAGAAGGAGGACCCATCCATTTATAGATCACTATTCCAAGTAAATAAGACTCAAAAGAATTCTTATAATTACAACACACAGAAAAGAAAAACATTTGATAGATTAGCTTCTATTCCTATTAATAATTTTAATAATTTTCTAGGCAAAAGTAATATTATATATATGGAAAAAAATACGGATCGAAAATATTTTGATTGGAAAATCATCAATTTTTGTCTTAGAAAAAAAATAGATATTGAAGCCTGGGTCAAGGTCGATACCAATACGAATCAAAATACTAAGACCGAGGCTACTAATTCTAATTATCAAATAATTGATAAAATTGATAAAAAAAATATTTTTTATCTTATGATTCATCAAGATGAAGAAAACAATTCCTCAAAAAAAAAAAAAAAATGGGATTGGATGGGAATGAATGCAGAAATACTAAGTCATCCTATATCAAATCTGGATCTTTGGTTCTTCCCAGAATTTTTACTACTTTATAATGCATATAAAATGAAACCCTGGTTTATACCAAGCAACTTCCTTTTTTTTAATTTTAATATAAATGAAAATCTTAGTGAAACTCAAAACATCAATAGAAAGCCAAAAGTAATTATATCGTCGAACGAAATAAAAAAGAAAAAAGAAAAAGAATCTGAAAACCAAAGAGATCTTAGATCAAAGGTACAAAACCAAGAAAATGAGATTGAAGAAATTTATTCAGAATCAGACACGAAAAAACTACAAAAGAAAAAACAATACAAGAGCAATACGGAAGCAGAACTAGATTTCTTCCTGAAAAGATATTTACTTTTTCAATTGAGATGGGATGGTGCTTTGAATCACAGAATGATCAATAATATCAAAATATATTGTCTCCTGCTTAGAATGAGAAATCCAAAAAAAATAACTCTATCCTCTATTCAAAGGAGAGAAATGAATCTTGATATAATGCTGATTAATAAGAATTTAACTTTTACAGAATTGAGGAAAAGAGGAATATTGATTATCGAACCTTTTCGTCTGTCTGTAAAAAAATCAGGACAGTTTATTATGCATCAAACCATAAATATTTCATTAATTCATAAAAGTAGATATTGTACTAATCAAAGATACCGAGAGCAAAGAGATGCCGATAAGGAAGATTTTGATGAATCCATTCAAAGTCATCTACCTGGAAATAATTATTCTGATTTTATTTTCCCTGAAAATATTTTATCGTCTAGACGTCGTAGAGAATTAAGAATTTTAATTTGTTTCCATTCAAAAAATAGACAAGGTATGGATCAAAATAGACCATTTTGTAATGGGAATCATTTTCAAAGTTGTGGTCAATTTTTGAATGAAAATAAAGATCTTGATAGACATCAATTAATTAAATTAAAATTCTTTCTTTGGCCCAATTATCGATTAGAAGATTTAGCATGTATGAATCGATATTGGTTTGATACAAATAATGGCAGTCGTTTCAGTCTGTTAAGGATACATATGTACCCACAATTGAAAAGCGGTTAATGATACTTTATGTCCTATATCAGATTTGATATATGAAAGCAAACAAATGAACATATAACTTGTCTTACATTTTAGTCTAATATATGATACTAATTTAATGTAATGAGGTATCCATTCTTTTTTTTTTTTTCGAAAAACGCGCATCAATCTTCTTACTGCTTAATTTTAAGATTTAAACTATTCTCTTTTGAAAATGCAAAATATACTATTCTTTTGTATGCCTAGCCGAATCCAATTTTAATTGGATTTATTTATTTGATTTAATAAAATTAGATATAGAATTCCATAAAAATTAGTTTATTGTGTATACCAAATTAAACTAACTCACATTATTATTACTGATTGGTAAAATTCATATTTGTAAAAAAAAAAAAAAAGAATTATTTTATGGTAAAAAATTCATTCATTTCCGTTTTTTCACAAAAAGAAAAAGAGGAAAACCCCGGGTCTGCTGAATTTCAAGTATTCCGTTTTACTAATAAGATACGACGACTTACTTCCCATTTGGAATTGCACAAAAAAGACTATTTATCTCAGAGAGGCTTGCGTAAAATTCTGGGAAAACGCCAACGCCTGCTAGCTTATTTATCAAAAAAAAATAGAGTACGGTATAAAGAATTAATTGGTCAGTTGAATATTCGCGAGATAAAAACTCGTTAATTTGAAAAGTTATTTTAAATTTTGATGACCCTCTTTTTGTTTTCAGCAATTCATGGAAAAATGAATCGGGAAAAAACCTATGACTCTACCAGCTACAAGAAAGGACCTCATGATAGTCAATATGGGTCCTCAACATCCATCAATGCATGGTGTTCTTCGACTCATCCTTACTCTAGATGGTGAAGATGTTATCGACTGTGAACCAATATTGGGTTATTTACACAGAGGGATGGAAAAAATTGCAGAAAACCGAACAATTATACAATATTTGCCTTATGTAACACGTTGGGATTATTTAGCTACTATGTTTACAGAAGCAATAACTGTAAATGCACCTGAGCAGTTGGGAAATATTCAAGTACCTAAAAGAGCCAGCTATATCAGAGTAATTATGTTGGAGTTGAGTCGTATAGCTTCTCATTTGTTATGGCTTGGACCCTTTATGGCAGATATTGGTGCACAGACTCCTTTCTTCTATATTTTTCGAGAAAGAGAATTAATATATGATCTATTCGAAGCTGCCACCGGTATGCGAATGATGCATAATTATTTTCGTATTGGAGGAATAGCCGCTGATCTACCTCATGGCTGGATAGATAAGTGTTTGGATTTTTGCGATTATTTTTTAAGGGAGGTTGCTGAATATCAAAAGCTTATTACACGAAATCCTATTTTTTTAGAACGAGTTGAGGGGGTAGGTATTGTTAGTGAAGAGGAAGCAATAAATTGGGGTTTATCAGGACCAATGCTACGAGCTTCCGGACTACAATGGGATCTTCGTAAGGTTGATCATTATGAGTGTTATGACGAATTTGACTGGGAAGTCCAATGGCAAAAAGAAGGGGATTCATTAGCTCGTTATTTAGTACGAATTAGTGAAATGACAGAGTCTATAAAAATTATTCAACAAGCTCTGGAAGGAATTCCGGGAGGGCCCTATGAGAATTTAGAAACCCGGCGCTTTGCTGAAGTAAGAAATCCTGAATGGAATGATTTTGACTACCGATTCATTAGTAAAAAACCCTCTCCTACTTTTGAATTGTCGAAGCAAGAACTTTATGTAAGAGTCGAAGCCCCAAAAGGAGAATTGGGGATTTTTATGATAGGAGATCAGAATGTTTTTCCTTGGAGATGGAAAATTCGACCGCCGGGTTTTGTCAATTTGCAAATTCTTCCTCAATTAGTTAAAAGAATGAAATTGGCTGATATTATGACGATACTAGGTAGCATAGATATCATTATGGGAGAAGTTGATCGTTGAAATGATAATTAATACAACAGAAGTACAAGCTATCAATTCTTTTTCTAGGTTGGAATTCTTAAAAGAAATCTATGGCATTATATGGATGTTTGTCCCTATTTTAACTACTGTATTAGGAATTACAATAGGTGTACTCGTAATTGTTTGGTTAGAAAGAGAAATATCCGCGGGGATACAACAACGTATTGGCCCTGAATATGCCGGCCCGTTGGGGATTCTTCAAGCTCTAGCAGATGGAACAAAATTGCTTTTCAAAGAGAATCTTCTTCCATCTAGAGGAAATATGCGTTTATTCAGTATTGGCCCATCCCTAGCAGTCATATCCATTTTGTTAAGTTATTCAATAATTCCTTTTGGCTATCATATTGTTCTAGC